TTGATCAGGCAATGCCACCCTTATTAATTGATTGTGTGACAGCGTGAGTCTTGGAATTACTCCCCGTCAGGGATCTTAAATGGGATCTCGTACCGCTTCTCTGTCCAAAGAATGGACGGAGAAGCGGTACGAGAGATTGTTCGGAAGGTACACCCTGGTGTCTCTTCCGGACTGGATTCCTAGACTTGGACTGATTCTTTCTTCCTGAATCTATGACTATCCCTATACTTTATACTATAATAGGTTGATATTCTGGTGTCCCAGGCGTAGAGGAACCACACCGACCCATCTCGAACTCGGTGGTGAAACTCTGCCGCGGTAACAATACTGCGGGGGGGGCCCCGCGGGAAAATAGCTCGACGCCAGAATAAAAGAAAAGAAGAGTGGGATACCCCTCATTCTTCCGGGGTTCGTCTCCGTATCTAGGATATACGAAACTACACCTAGGTATCTGGCACATCTTCCACTCTTCCTTGCCTCGTTATCCGTCGAGGAGTTGCTATCTATGCGCGGACTGCGGCCGCGTGCGCTCGCCCACTCTATCGAACAGCTGTGCGGTCAATCGCTTCCTAAGCTTGTCTCCGTTATTCATCTTATTACCTCCTTGAGAGATAGGTTTCCAATCGTTCCAATGGGGCCCGTCGGGGGGTATAAGCGGTTGTTTGATCGGCTTGATCGGGAAGGCCTTTCTAGCCTCGGCGGGCTCTACCCCTACCCTAGGGGGTGCTCGCCCTTAGGAAGCCATCGTTAGGTTTTGGTAGAATATGCCCCGAGAGCTGCGACGCTTTCGTGTCTTAGGCCAGCTCTTTGCCATCTTACCTTGGAGTATGCGGTGAAATGCCTGGATGGGGACACGCGGGAGATCGCCGTCAGCGCAGTGCTCCGAATAGAGAAGATAGGCGGGGAAGCACTGTGGCAGGCTCACTACTATGGCCATCCAACGCTCTAAGAGCCAGTATTCCAATGAGTCTAGGCGAATAGTATTAGAATCATATGGAGGGTTAACAGGGGATTGATTACGCTTATCTGCATTGTTATACATAGCATTGTTTCCTATCACAACGTTAATATCCTCTCTTAGCCATCTATATGCTTGCATATAGATATCCCTTTTTCCTCCCCCCCTATGGCATATCTATTAACCCCCCTCCGTTGGTTATGAGGCATGCTTAGTTACTGCTATTTGAGTGGGGAGGGCTATAGATACTACAGAAGGCCGCACCTGCGCCTTAAGCCCCCCCCCCTTTTTGTCCTTAGATATAAGGGTTTGTCCGACCCCATAGAACAAATGGAGATAGTTATTACGGTATCAAAAGTTCGACATGTGTATCCTACACAAAGGAGAGGCGCATTCCTGCTACGTCCCCTGAGCGTTCCTCTCCCGGGGAGGAGTACAACTCTAGCTGTTTTATCCCGCTTCTGGTTGCTATGCCACAAGTAGACAAGTAGGGAGAAGGCCCAATACTACTACTGATACTGACGCTACCCTAATGTCCAGAGCCTGTGCGGGGGCCTTATCGAGTGGGACTATGGGATGCCGGTCTTTATAAGGCATCCAAATAAAATAGGCTCTACCCCTTTTTCCCTTCTCGTCACACCAGCGATCAAACCAACTAGGAATCCCCGCTAAAACGGATGCTATCCATAATTTGTGTACTGCCGTAGACAGCTTGACCTCCCTCAGCTCGTGTGGTACAATCCCTTTCCTCTGTAGCCCAAACTTCTAATTTGGCTCCCGGAACGGAAGGGAGGGGGGGAGTGCAACGGGGCTTGACTAATGGTTCGTCACGGAACAAGCTAACGCTCACTAAGACACAACTATCAAATTAGAAAACCTACTAACTTCTTTTCCTCCGTTTTTTTCTTCCTTTTAGATCCCCTTTTTCTTGTTGCTAGCTTTGTGGCATCATCACCAGTAAACTGGAAAGAATCATCAGATCCTTCTCATTGCCTGAGGATCGATTCTTTATTTCTTAGTTCACCTAATTAAATTATTAATGATATTGTATTGGATAGCTCGTTAGGTTGACGAATCCTACTCAGGTAGCTCTGTCGGAACGAAATGAAGAACGAGAGAGTGAGTGCCTCTGAATTCCTTCCCGAGAAATGATTAATGATGTGGATAAGCTGATACCGACTCGTCAATCTCCTCCATATTCAATCCGCCTCATATTACTAACGCAAAGGCGAGAAACTCGTTGCATCGGTAAACCCATGCATCAATCTGAGAGATTTCCCAGTTCTATATTTGCGTCGCCTTCTCGCAATCCGGGGGTACAAGGGCAAAACAAAACAAAATGAAATCGCAAGAAGATTTATTCCCTAAATTGATTTTTGTACTTGTAGTCATAAGCGATTGGGCCCCCAACAGTAATTGAATGACGAGGAGCCGTATGAGGTGGGAATCTCATGTACGGTTTTGTATAGCGACTTTGTAGCTGTCGACTATTTCACAACTACACCAAAAAAACCCAACTCTGCCCTACGTAAAGTCGCCAGGGTTCGCTTAACCTCCAAGTTTGAGGTAACGGCTTACATACCAGGTATTGGACACAATTCGCAGGAACATTCGGTGGTCCTGGTGAGAGGCGGAAGGGTCAAAGACCTACCCGGCGTTAGATATCACATCGTTAGAGGAGCCTTAGATGCTGTAGGAGTTAAAGATCGTAAAAAAGGGCGTTCCAGTGCGTCGCAGAGCATTGTCCCAACTCGTATCATCGCAATGATTCCGTATCAGTTGTTCTGATATGTTAAATGTGTAGCCGACCCAGCATTGCCAGGGGACTGAAGCCTGCTACTGTAAAGATTGACTATTACCCATCTTTTTGCATGAGACAACTTGGTGTCTAAGGTGTTTTACTCTAGCAGGTGAAGTTGAGTTTTACCCGTACTCCTACCTAAGGAGTCTTTCCCCTATGGAACAGGTTCGGGTTAGGACTACGACTCTTCGGCGGAGACTTTGTCTACATCTACCGATTGGATTAGGAAACCTACGGACATTACTGGTAAGATCACTGAATTGCGAGATCTCCACTTCCCATACCTATTTCTCCCTTCTCCGTGGAAGAAGAGGAGACGGATGCTCAATGTGCAATGAGTAAATATGATTTGCGTGACGAACAAAAATTAGTTGAAAACGTAGTTGTTACTCAATCATATGGAAAGCTGTATCCGGCGAAAGTCGCACGTGCAGTTTGGGGGGAGATCCCTCACTAACCGGTGGATCCACTCTACAATATGGAGTGAAGAAGCCAAAATAGTAGCTTAAGACACCGCTGGGAAGGAAGAAGAAAGATTGCTTGAAGTCTTTGTAAACTCGTGGTACATCGGAGCAGTGTCGTGAACGAAATTAGAAATATCGAATCGGATCCAATTTATCGCAATCGATTAGTAAACATGCTGGTTGATCGTATTCTAAAAAACGGCAAAAAATCACTAGCTTATCAGATTTTCTATCAGGCTATGAAGCGGATTAGATAAAAGACAAGTAGGAACCCACTGTCTGTTCTGCGACAGGCAGTGCGTGGGGTAACTCCCGATGTAGTTACAGAAACCAAACGTGTAGGTGGATCAACTTATCGAGTTCCCGTTGAAGTAGTACCTGCAAAAGGAAAAGCATCGGCCATCCGGTGGTCATTGATCGCGTGTCGAAAACGCTCAGGTCGAAGTATGGCTTTAAGATTGAGTGATGAATTGATGGATGCCGCCAGAAATTCCGGTAGTGCCATACGGAAAAAGGAGGAGACTCATAAAGTTGCGGAAGCTAACAAAGCTTTTGCCCACTTCCGTTAGTTTTGTTTAGATTAGTTCCAATCCACAACAAAAACAAAAAGATTGTGGATTGGAGCAAGGATCGGGGAGTCAAAAAACACTACAAAGAAATGGATGATTGAGAGGTTGACGACTATTTCCTTCTCAGTTCGTTAATTCTTGCAATATCTGCAATACGTTGGTCGATGCGAAGCTGCGGAGTGCTTCGTTCTTGAAAAGGCTTAGTAATTAGGGTTAGGAGCGTGCATCATTTAGGAGAGAAATCTCATTCCTCTCCTTCCCTTGTTTTAGGAAATCCAGGTTGTGAAAGGAGTAACAAAAATATCGAGATACGGGGAAGAAGCTTCTGTATCCGGTAATTCTAGAGACTCAATCAATTTTGGTTGACACAGATATCTTTTTGTGATACAATACAAAATAACAGGCTTACTAGCCTGGGGAATCACTAACTCCTTTTCGAAAACCGAGAATTCTCATGACTGCAACTTTAGAACGACGCGAAAGCGCAAGCCTATGGGGTCGCTTCTGCGACTGGATCACCAGCACCGAAAACCGTCTTTACATCGGATGGTTCGGTGTCTTGATGATTCCCACCCTACTAACCGCAACCTCCGTATTCATCATCGCTTTCGTCGCAGCTCCTCCTGTAGATATTGATGGTATTCGTGAGCCTGTTTCTGGTTCTTTGCTATACGGTAACAACATTATATCCGGTGCTATCATCCCTACTTCTGCAGCTATTGGGTTACATTTCTACCCAATCTGGGAAGCAGCTTCCGTCGATGAATGGCTTTACAATGGTGGTCCATACGAACTGATCGTTCTTCACTTCCTACTTGGTGTAGCTTGCTACATGGGTCGCGAATGGGAACTAAGCTTCCGTTTAGGTATGCGTCCTTGGATTGCTGTTGCTTACTCAGCTCCAGTCGCAGCTGCTGCCGCCGTCTTCCTGATCTACCCAATTGGTCAAGGAAGTTTTTCTGACGGTATGCCTCTGGGCATTTCCGGTACTTTCAATTTCATGATCGTTTTCCAGGCTGAGCACAACATCCTTATGCATCCTTTCCACATGTTGGGTGTAGCTGGCGTATTCGGCGGCTCTCTATTCAGTGCTATGCATGGTTCTTTGGTAACTTCCAGTTTGATTAGAGAAACCACTGAGAATGAGTCTGCCAATGCAGGTTATAAGTTTGGCCAAGAAGAAGAGACTTACAACATTATAGCTGCTCATGGCTACTTCGGTCGTTTGATCTTCCAATATGCTAGCTTCAACAATTCTCGTTCTTTACACTTCTTTTTAGCTGCCTGGCCCGTAGTAGGTATCTGGTTCACTGCCTTAGGCATCAGCACTATGGCATTCAACCTGAATGGTTTTAACTTCAACCAATCCGTGGTTGACAGCCAAGGCCGTGTTATAAACACCTGGGCTGACATCATAAACCGTGCTAACCTAGGTATGGAAGTCATGCATGAGCGTAACGCTCATAATTTCCCCCTAGACTTAGCTTCTGTCGAAGCCCCTTCTATAGACGGGTAATATCCGTCTGGTTATGCAGCACAACTGGATACCAAACCCTCCAGGGTTTGGTATCCACTGAAAAAAGAAGTAGAGAGGACTGGTTCGTACGGTAGAACGAAAAGAGAAGAGGATAACGTCCCGTCACAATAAATCTCACGGTCAGCAGTTTCCCACCTCAAATCGAGAAGAATGAAGAGTTAAACTATCGGGATTTATTAATAAATCGGGAAGAGTTATTAGTTTGATTTGCAAAAAGTTTACAACCCTTCAACCTTTGAATAAGTTAGGAGTCCATTCCCCATTTCGCAGATTCTATGTTGTCTTGTTAGATCTATGGAGTTGATATGGCTTGTGTATCAATCAAAGAATCATCTATCTAGTTTAACGAATGGACCTCGGTCACCTTCGAAGAACTCCTCAACAAGTGACAGAAAGAAGGGGCGGACGTAGCCAAGTGGATCAAGGCAATGGATTGTGGATCCATCACGCGCGGGTTCAATCCCCGTCGTTCGCCCATCCAGGGGGAATCACTAATACCGGTCCGCTCGCTTATAACTTGGAACGGAAAGGATTTGTTGAGTTGGGTGGGATATATGTGGGTTAGATAATGACATCGTAGGATTCCCAATCTCATTGCAATCTTCGATGCGGCTATTTACGGAAATAACCAGACTCGACTGATAGAATCTTTTCATACCATCTTGAAATTCTCAAGATTCTCCATATAATATAATAAATATGGAGAATAGGTAGAGAAATAGTCTCGGAACTAATAAGGGAAAGAAACTATGATGAGAAAGATGGTAGAAGAACGAGTAGGAATAAGGGGCCCAGATTCTTCATCTGAGGTTTGGGACTTCGTCGAAGTCGATGCATTAAAGTACTTCTCCGAATCATTGAAAAACCAACATCTCGAAGAACTTGTAGTTAGTCCGGTTTCCACTACTAAACCTTTTATCAGATTATCTGACTTTTGATTTCTAAGTTCACTGTTTGTACGTAATCTTCGTCATTCAGTAATGAGGGGTAGTAGCGTCATCCTGGAAATGTTGATGTTGCTGTCAATACCAATTTTCATGCATTCATTAAGTGACAAGGATTCGATCGAGAGAAGTTTTGTATTAGCAAAAGCCAGTAATGGAGGTTACGGGATAAGAAAGAAACATACAGAGGATTCTGACAATTATCCCTACGATTGCTTCCTCCTATTCGAGAGATTCTTCTCTCTTAGAAGAAATGGGAAGGGAAGGGTACCAGCTCCCTACTCCTTAGGTTCAAACAAAGAGATTGGAATCTCTGCGGATTCTTCAGAGGAGGAGATTAGCATTCGTTATGATGATGTGACGATTCCCTTGCTTTCCGGTAGATGGAAGGCACGTATAACAAAGGATTTATTTGGCGGGGATAGATTCAAGGATGAATCTAAAGAGATTCAAATGGTTGGTGGGGGTAGGCTTTTGAAAGATTTGCTTATGTTTTTCAAATCCTATAAGCTTTTCATAGTTTCCAACAGCGGAAGTGACTGCCACCAAAACAATTCAGAGTCGCCGCCTCTCTGCGAAATTCGTAACAGCCAAGATCTGGGTGGGCTACAAGCAATACGGCTTGGAAACGATTCATTAAGTCCCGTAGTATTGGACCTCTTTAAAAGAGCGTTACTCGAATCCGCAGATTCCGTCGATCGCCGAAGGAATAGATCGGCGTTTTCCTCTGAGCAAGAAGCCTTTTCCAACTTGTCTTTGTTTCTGTCTTATGAGAAAACGAAGTTGTTTTGCAACTCTATATCCGAATTAGATTATGGAGAAGATAGGAAAGTCTTTCCTGTTCTATACGCTTATCCACAAGTTAGTAATCCATTAATAAACCAACTCACTGACTTCCTTCTCAGAATTGGGGAATCAAACCTTCTTTGGGGTGGGGAAAGAAATATTTATGTTAGTAATAGCATCAAATCCGAGAAAGGATCTTCTCCATTGGAAATGGGGACAAATATACCGTTTACCAAAATATCTGGCAAGAAACCTAGGTTAGCAAGTAGCGGATACTTCGACTTCGATGATATTCTCCCAAACTGTTTTAAAACATCTCTCAAGATACCTAAGGAAACAACTAATCAAAATGAGATTACTAATCTTCTAAACAAACTGGAAGGAGGAGGGAACCTAGATTCGAGATATTCTCCAGTTAGATTATATGGGCAAAATAGAATCATACCTATCTACTTTACATACATATATCTTCTCCACGATTATTTCTGCACGTTATCCACTGACTATTTCTCCCGACTCAACTATTGGTTGGATGGCCCTACGGGTGTAGGAGAATACACCAGTGTGACACGAATTGCAACTGAACAAACAGTATTCAAGTGGAAGGATTACGTAGAGTGTCTATCAAATGAATATGTTACCTTTCGGATTGGTGAGTGTAGGAATGTCCAATCCAATATGGATAAATGGCTCAATGCGACGGCGATTTTCTCTGTCGGGAAACTCTTGCGAAAAGCAATGATGTACAAATTGGAGGGATTTATATGCCGTATGTCGATAGTGGGAGACGGGTTGCTAAGTACTACTGGCGTCAGTCTACGTAGTACCAATCGACATACCAAGAGATATCTTCACCGATTTCTCAATATGTTATTTATTTCTGAAATGATTGTTGCTGGGGCTACTCAACATAAAGCTATGATAGGTACCATCGCTTACTGTATCGAGAAATTGGACGACATAGATGTTGAGAAATTGAACAAGATGGATCATATTGAGCATGGTTTTCTTTCAGGTTTAGTCGATGGTTACATTGACCAACAGATACTTTCTTTCAAAACAACTCTTGAAGAAAGAAAAAGTTTTCTAGTCGGGTTTAAACCGTCAATAGGCTCTTCGACCGCACTAAAACCTGCGTCGAATTCCACCTTTCTCGGGTTGCCTCGCATCGAAGATATCCGAGCAGGATTCTCGAGTGAGGCTCTTTCTATTATGGGTAGGCAGATTTGGAATCTTTTTCTGTATGATTTAGGTCGTGAGGGGACTTCAATTAGCAATATTAGTGGGGGTAGCCCAAAGAACATTTCCGATCAAATGAATGAGAGAAACGACTCACCTATACGTAGCCAAAACAACTTCATCCCAAAAATCGAAGGGGGTTTCTTAGTCAGAAACTGCAGCAGTAGTTATCTCAACGTGTTAGAAAACTTTTCTGTGGGCTCCAATGAGAAAGTCATCTCACCTGATATCATCTCATTGATTCATCCCCAACCGTCAGATTCGTTATCATCCAATTTCTCGAAACAAACGGTAGGGGAGATATCTGGTCACTTACTCACGTTAATTCAATTTATGTCGCCTAATCTGTATGAGTCTGCGGCGACAGTAACTCATTTAGATGGACTTCGCAATTCTATCTTGCATCTGAATGGGTTACTGGCAAGTTTGAGCTCATCCCCCGGTAAAGCGACAGACTCGTTCCTATCCTCGTGTAGTAACGATGGAGTTTCTTTAGGGGAGGCGTCGGTAAACTCCGACTCGTGGTCGGATCATCAGCGAACCCAACCTCGTCGGAATCTGGTATTAGATCGATTCGATTCTGAGAGATTTTTAAAAGATGGATTAGACTCGGGAAATGATTCCATCGGGAATCGAGTCCATCAAAACGGTTTGTCTAGTGATTATTTCTGGGAACCGGAGGAATTGGATACACCTTATTGGTCGCTAAGATTCTCATTATGCAATGACGTACCATCGATATTTCTAGCGAGAGCTTTTGGTTTTGGGAAGGAGGTTCTTCGCAAAGATGTGAGGTTCGCAGATTCATCTGCCCGGGAAAAAGATACTCGCCCGTTCCATTTCATCAATTTTAATGAATTATCAAAAGATTTGAACAGATATAAGATCTCTTGGATCTTCTGGAAAGACAGTATCGGCGAAAAATGGGGCTTATTGAGAGATTATATACCCCTGTTTTTCACCCCTACCTGGTGGAGATACTTCTGCGCTCTAATTGGAGAAACATATCCAGAAATAATACTTAAGAGAAATCACGATTCAAATCATGATCTTCCTAAGATTTTTGGAGGGATTGCTGGGGATTTAGGAAGTGGCGCACAAGGTTATTTACTTCAAAGCCTGCAAAGGTTAGGATTGAGATTCGGAAGCCATTCTATTAACACTATACCATCCGAGACCGATCTTCTCATTCTCAGAAAAATCCCTAACGAAGCGGAGATGTTACATCTGGGGGAATGGTCGGTATCTCAATTTCCCAATAGGCCTATCTCCTATTGCTACATCCTTTCAATATTATTTGTTCTCGCCTCATTGAAACATCCTTTGTCTGCCGTTTCGGGTTCCAATTCCTTTCATTCGTGGAAACGTTTCGATACTATTGAATATTTAACAGACCCGATGCGTAGATCCTATTTAAAAAAGGTAATGTATTCCCCCCCGACAAGCTAAATGTTAACTAGAGATCTACTGATTCATTCTTTGAATAGATTCTTGAATTATGTAAGTAATATCATCTTTTTCCTTCTCGTGAAGAATGAACTTGATTCATGGATATTTCGTAGGGAAAGCTCTGATATTTTAGAGAGTAAGAAAGAACTACTGACTCAACATTTAGTAACGACTCAGATGCTCTACAGGTATGCATCGAGATCCAAATCCAATTCTGATTTGTTGAGCAACAATATCTTTCATGAACCTTACCTACAAGGAAGATCCAATGTTTTAGCATACTTACTTCAATTCTGGCAAAATGATCTATTGGGTCACAAGATTCGTAAGTTAGATCCTGCGGAGAAGTGGGCTTTTTCCGCCCTTGGAAGAAATATTGTATTTTCAGCAACAACAAGGCGGAGAGAGAATTTACTAAATATGCCATGTCGTGACATACCTATTTCACTCCAATCGGGATTATTGCTACCTAAAGGAATCTTACTAGTAGGACCTGTAGAAACTGGCCGATCCTCCATCATTAGAGATGTAGCATTCAACTCCTACTTTCCCGTGGTGAAACTCCCATTAAAGAATTTCATATACAACCGATCTTTCTTCAGATTCAGAAATGTACGTGGGAATTTCATTTCGAAAGAGAGCGTACACAGATTAGATATCGTCTTCGAAATAGCAAGAGAGATGTCTCCCTGTACACTATGGATTCAAGATATTCATGAATTGAATATTTGTCGTTCGTATAATAAGCTAGAAGCTGATCCCAAATTCTTACTTTGCCGAATCTTGAAGAGTATTGGTCACAAGCTCGGCAACTCCGACATCCGCGCGAACGTCGTTATTGCCACCACTCACGTGCCTGCGAGGATAGATCCAGCTTCAGTAGCTCCGAATCGGTTAAGCTAATTAATAAATCTTCGGAAGTTCAATGGGCGTCAACGTCAGAAAGAATTGTCGATCCTATTACGTATCAAAGGTTTTGAGATAAGGGCTAATCCGTCTCTTCTTGAGAGTACTGTGTCTGAAACTGCAGGTTATAGTAAACGAGATTTCTTTTTTCTCGCTAATGAAGCGTTATTAATAGGTACTTCCAAAAGGGAAAAGTTTGTATGTGGGAACACAATTGGATTAGCTTTGCATAGGCAACATTCGACTGTTAGTGATATGGGCAATGGGATGGGATCTGATTCTGAATGGGAAATCTCTTCCTACAAGATGGCGGAAGCCACTCCGAGAAATAGTTTGATAGATCTTTTTCTCACAAATATCCCATTTATTGGTCGTGACGCGTTAAAGATGCGATTTTATTACTTGTCTAACTGGTATGTGGAACCTTTAAGAAATGAATCAATAATTGATGAATTCACTATGTTTTCGCATCTCCTAGAGGTACTAGCCAAATTAGTAGCTCACGATTCGTTCCAAATGGATATGGGGAAAAAAGAGAATCTCACGGTTCTCAACAAACTTGTAGAGAATGACTTAAACCTAGCTTGTGGTGTCCTAGAAAACCTCCCAACTAAATTATCAGGTCCAGAGATTCCTAAGGCCGGGAATCGACGCTGTAATAGTTTTCCTCTCCCCTTTCCTATTGGAAAACCCAACTATTGCTCAGGTGTAACTTCCCCAAGTCGCTCTTGCAAATCTATGAGAAGAGGGAGACTGAGTAGTCTAACCGATTTCGAGATGCAACAGTCACCCGAATTAAGAAACTCGACGACAGAGATATCGCGTGACATTACTTGGTCCCGCAAGGCTTGGCGTCTCCGTTTCCTGCGAAGCGGAACTTACCAATTGATCAGGGTATTATCCGAACCCAACCATTTGTATAACTTAATTCTGCTTTACTACAATCAGAATTACATACCCCAACAAGATTTCGAATTCAATAAGATTAAAGGGGAAAAAAGTAAGTGGTGCGAGAAAAGCGGGTATCTTTTCAGCTTCGAGAAATCTGTCACTGATGGAACAGATAACTCCATCAAAAGATTGGAAAACCGATTAGATAACTTGTTGTTACGTGAGCAATTTCTCGAATTGGGAATCTCTGGCGACTCATCTAATGAGTATGAAACACATTGCGATCGATCTCATGAAACAACTCGACTCTTTGGGGGGCGCTTCATCTGGGACCCCATGCTTCTGTTCCAGCCAGACCCTAACATTCCTCCCTCGCGCCGCAACTTGTTGTCGACAAAAGAACTGGCACGGAGGCTTTACAAAATTTACGGTATGAGAAGGCAGCGCCTTCATAAGATGTCAAATAAGAAAATTAAAGATTTCTTCCTCTATCGCGAAGATAATCCGAAACTGAAACCCGGCTATCGGTGGAAGAATCTCCCTTTGGATGAGGAGGAGCGAGATCCCGGACACATCAGGGAAACCTCTTCTATAGAAATACATCTGCAATATCCACAGCTATTTACTCCCGTTCGTTTGGGTTGCTACGCGGTAGCGGAGGATTTGCCGGAACGATTTCTTCGGTTTAGGCTTCTGGTTCATAGAAACAAATGGATGACACGGAACCGTTACCAATCTCAGGATTTTCTTTTCTATAATATATTACTTGAGACTTATGAATATCTATCCAATCCGTTCCGGTTTGGTAAAGCATCACTGGATCGAACAATCAAAAAATTCCTTCATGAGAGTTCGATGCCATGAAACAACTGTTGTTTTCCCACCTAGATATTCCCCACCCCGTATAAATCTCTAGCCATAGAATTGAAAGCCAAATCAGTAGAAGGAAGATCTATATTTTCCTTCTACTGATGCGGAAAAGAAAATCTCAGTATTAAGGAGAACTTGGAGACCAGTCACTAGAGAAGTATGATAGGAGTCTATTCACCGAAAGATAGGATTGGGGGTATAGGTTATTCCGGAAGATTTCTGCCAACTTAGAGATCTTTTGTACTCCCGACTTGACTTCTTAATTTGCTCAGTCCAGTGATTGGATACACCAGATTTATTCGAAGTGGAAACTAAACTAAAAAAAAGAAAACAATGTCTCAAGTAGATCTTTGTAGCTACTCAGGGAGGGGTAGGACGCGTCACCAGTATTCCCGTCTCCATTCGTTATTGTTGAGGCTTGAAGTAGGCATTACGGTCCAACGCGACTTGAGTTGGCATATGTATGAAATGAAACTCTACTATTCCTATTACTTTACTGGGGGTTTTCGACGTAGATACGAATCTCCCCGGATAGGATTCGAACCTACGACCAATCGGTTAACAGCCGACCGCTCTACCGCTGAGCTACCGAGGAAAATATCAGTCCCAGAAATACCTCCCTTACGGGAGACAATTATCTGGAAGGAGTTAAGCTTTCTCTGCCATTTCATAAACTTCGTGTAGCCCTAACTCCCATTATAGTGAGGGGCAGTAGCGATAGCAATCCCATTCGAATAGAAAAGCCCCCGACTCATGTGCATGGGAGGGGGGGGTCAATCGGCCGAGACAAGGTCAAGATCAACCTCAAAATCCCCCCCTATGATTCGCATTGATCAATCAACCATCAACGGTTTCTATTCCCCCCTCCCAAGAGGCGTAGTAGAATAGGATAGTCGCAGGATTCTCTCTCCACCTTCATTTCCAGATCATGGAAGAAAACTATTTGAGATAAATAGGGAGAATAGGGGAAGCAAAAAGAAAATAGAGAGATGGGGGAATATGCAGGAGAGTCGGGAGAAATCAATGCGAATTGGAGCTTCGTGAGACGAAAATAGCAGTTTATGGCAAAGGGGGGATTGGGAAATCAACAACTAGTTGTAATATCTCCATAGCATTATTATTGAAATAACGCCAAAGATTGCTATAGTTAAATAATGGTATATCCTACCACTTCCTAAATATCGTATGCTTTCACCCCCAAGAAGATTTGAAACACCAACGGTATTGACGAGCCAATCAACTATATTACAATCAAAATTTAGTATCTTAGTACTTAAAACTGCTAAATTACGAACAAACCAAATGTTATAGTAATGATCTATATAGCCCCGGTTGAGTGACCATAATTTAACAAAATGGAGTAATTCATTAAAAGTTTTACTAAACACGACAAACTCTTGCTTATCGACAAACCTATTTGCTCCTTCATATAAGTATATTCTATATAGATAGAAAGAAATACTCATAGCAACAAGAGATATGGCTAATGAGCCAAATGAATCTTCAATTATTTTTCTAAAAAAAAAGAAATAATCTTTAAGATCCCAAATAAAGGAATTAGTTATTAACCATTGGAAAGGGAAGCTAAAATTAATTGTTTCCTCAGTCATATCAATCCCTAAAAATCCAATGAATAGAACAAATATTGAAAGTGTAACAAGAGGAAGTGTAATAGCCAAATCTGATTCCTTTAATTTTTGATTGTTATAAATCTGACTAGTTTTTTCCTCTTTTTCTAAATATGGGTAAAAAAGCATTTCCGCATCCGAAATAACATCTTTTTTAAATACAAGATTAATCTTTTTTACTGGGAATTTGGGTTTTCCATCACCCCAAATATTAATGATATCACTATCAGACAAATAGAGATATCTTTTGAAACTAAAAGAATCCATTTTAATCGCACGAAAATTTCCTTCAAATGTCAAGAAATAAGTGCGACACATATAAAAAGCCGTAATACCTGCCGTGCTAGAAGTTACTACTCCTAGAATAGGAGAATATAACCAACTTGCATTTATGATTTCATCCTTGGACCAAAAACACGCTAAGGGTGGTATTCCACATAGAGAAAGAGTACCTGTAAGAAAAGTAGTTCCAGTAATTGGCATGTATTTACGAAGACCACCCATAAAGAGCATGTTCTGACTTTTTTTTGGTGAATATCCTACTATTTTTTCCACTAAATGAATCGCCGAACCTGCTCCAAGAAATAACAAAGCTTTAGAAAAAGCGTGTGTTATTAAGTGAAATAAAGCAGATCGGTAAGCACCAATACCTAACGCTAATACCATATATCCTAACTGAGACATTGTAGAATAAGCGAGACTTCTCTTTAAATCTGTCTGAGCAATGGCTAGTGTCGCACCTAAAAAAGCGGTTACTCCACCTATCCAAGAAATAACAAACATAGAAAAAGGTAACATGAGAATTAAGCTAAAAATACGGGCCATAAGAAAAATACCCGCAGCTACCATAGTCGCAGCATGAATAAGAGCCGAGATAGGTGTGGGTCCTTCCATAGCATCGGGTAACCATACGTGAAGTGGAAATTGAGCAGATTTAGTTACTGGGCCTAGAAAGAGTAAAAGAACTATACTATTTGCAAATATCACATTTACAAACCCCATTTCCTTTAATTCACTAAATCAATCACACAATTCAGAAATCTCAAAACTCCCGGTTGTCCAATATAAACCTAAAATACCTAAAAGTAACCCAAAATCTCCTATACGATTAGTAACAAAAGCTTTTTGACAAGCGTTTGCAGCATTTGATCTGGTGAACCAAAAACCTACTAATAAATAAGAGCACATCCCCATCAATTCCCAAAAAACATACAGCTGTATAAGACTCGGACTAAAAATTGATCCTAACATTGACGCGGTAAACAAACTTAAATAAGCATAAAATCTAACATATCCCTGATCATGACGCATATAGCTATCACTATAAATCATAACCAATAGGCCTACAATAGTAACGAGTAGTGACATTACTATAGTAAAAAAATCAACAAAAAAACCTATTTCTATACAAAGATTGTTCTTAAAGATCCAAACCCATAAATATTGTTGAGTTGACTGGTTTTCGTATTGTTCTTGAAGTAAAAGAAGTGAAAGAAACATAGCTATTATTAAAGCTGAAATGCTTACTAATGCGCATAAGCGACGAACTACTAATGTAGCTCTTGCAAAAAAAAAGGCCAATGAGCCAGTCCAGAACGAAGCTAATAGCGGACATACGGGAATAATCCAAGCGTATTCTGTCACAGAAATATCAAATTAAAATTTGTTATTTCCCCTTCTAAATGTTCTAAATATATAACATTTAGAACGAGATACGAGAACAAAATCAAATAGAATGTATAGAGTTAATATAAGTTAATAGGAAAAATCAGTCACGAGATTTATTCTTTTGCTTATTAAACAAAAGAAGCAAAGATTGACAATATACTCATGTAACTATAATACTTAATTAAATTGCAATATATAAGAACGTTTCAAAACCCTATAAAGAAAAAGTCTGTTTTCTAAATATATTCTTTGAGACAGGGAAAAGAAAATGCAAAAATTGGGAGGAAAGGACCAAAGTGAATAAATATGCAATTATAGACATTGAAGGAAAACAACTACGAGTAGAACCAGGAAGGTTTTACGATATTTGTCATTTCAATGACCATTTAAATCTATGGGGGATTAATACAAAATTTTCTATAAACAGAATCTTACTTTTTCGTGATGGATCTAATATACATGTTGGTTCTCCCTGGGTAACTAATGCAGTTATCAAAGGACGGATATTACATAGCTGTTTCAAGGATAAATTAGCTATTCGCAAGATATCATCCAAGAGAAACAAAAAATTAAGAATATCCGGATATAAAGAAAACATGATTAGACTTACAATTGATTCCATTAATTTTAATTGCAGGACTCTAAGTAGTTGATAATAGCTTAAAGAGCTAAATTATATATTTTGCTATTTTGACTTCCCAGATCCCTTCATTATTTGTCCTAATGATTTTTAAGCCTCTCCCTTCATTATATTCATTCTATCAAAACCTATCAATAGAGCTACTAGTTGCAAATAAAGTTACTTTTAACATAAATGGCCGTTCCAAAAAAACGTAGTTCCAGTTCCAAGAAAAGAATCCGTCGTTCTGTTTGGAAACTAAAATCCCTTGAGAAATCGTTAAGATCGTTTTCTTTAGCCAAATCTATATTAAGCGGACGTTCAAGAAGTTTCTATTACATAATGGAAGAGAAGTCTACCCAACATAGTAATAAGTGAGAGTACTCTTTCTTTAGTTTGTTGCTTGACAGAAATAACCAATCGAAAAAACGGGAAAAGATTAGTTCTAGATTTTCTTTACTCTTCTTATTTGCAAATTATATCCCTAATTTGTATTTGAAAGAAATTTCTTAAATACACCTCAAAGAAATTACGTGGATTAGTAATTGGCTATACATTTCTTTGTTATTCTTTATTTTTGTAATAAAAAAAAACGTCAAAGACTACACAGAATAACATGGTATCACTACAAATAAAAAAGACTTAGTATTTCCATTCGGAATAGCAGGATTTGAACCTGCGACCTCCATCACCCCAAGATGGGACGCTACCAAACTGCGCTATATTCCGCATATGCGTTTATTTCTATTCTATGGATATGTAGATTWAATCTACATATCCACGTATTTGTGGATAGACTTTTGCATCTTAGTTTAGCTCTCTCGTCTATAAGACCCCTAAGTGATTATCTTTTTTTGTTATTGTATTTCGATATCTCAGTCTATTCTCGCTTTGAAACAATCTATGTTAGTTGACTTGGCAACCTGAGCTACATATAATGCATATGTCTATTTAGAAATCTAAGAAAAATTCGAAAAGCCGCTATGGTGAAATAGGTAGACACGCTGCTCTTAGGAAGCAGTGCCAAAGCATCTCGGTTCGAATCCGAGTAGCGGCAATGTAAAAAGAGAAAGAAAACAGTATCGAAATGGATATAGGTTTCAACCCTGAAAACCTATAGAAAATGATTAATTATCATATATAATATCCGAAATAAATCAATGATTACTCAGTTTAATTCAAATAAATTTAAGAAATAAAAAATAAATCCTTGATTCTCTAAAATCACGATGTATACCCGGATAGAATACATACTTGTACATATTTCATTCTTAATATTCTTTCTTGTAACTGTCTTAGATTTGATAAATCTATTGTATCAAATAGATAAACTCGATCAGTTTAACAGAAATAGTATTACAATTGCTTTTCTTTGTACCACTGGGTTTTTGGTTATCCGATTCTTTCAAACCGGGCATTTACCGCTAGGCAATCTGTATGAATCTTTGATCTTTTTAGCGTGGAGTTTTTCTTTATTATATTTCATCTCATATGTCAAAGATCAAAATAGATTGGCGCGTGCAGTTTTAGCACCGAGTGGTACATTTATTAACGCTTTTGCTAATTTGATCCTTCCCCAGGAAATGCAACATTCCACGACTTTAGTACCCGCCTCGCAGTCTCATTGGTTAATGATGCATGTAAGCGCGACGTTGATTAGTTATGCAACCTCATTATGCGGATCTTTATTAGCAATAGTTTTACTAAGTATCTTTTTTACTGAGGTAGGTAGTTACCCTGGGGGATCTAAGTGTAAAACAAATATGTACTATATATTTCTTAGTACTAATTATGAATTCTTTAAAAAAGAAATTGACGTGCAAGATTATTTCTATTTACTTTTTGCAAATGCGCAAAAATGCCAATTAATTAATTATTTAGATAAATGGACTTATCGAACGATAACTCTGGGGTTTTCCTTTTTGACTATTGGTATTCTTTCCGGATCGGTGTGGGCTAATGAAGCTTGGGGATCTTTTTGGAGTTGGGACCCAAAAGAAACTTGGGCATTAATAACTTGGTTAATCTATGCAATATATCTTCATACAAAAATCGATGAAAGATGGAGAGGAGAGGTACCAGCTGTGGCAGCATCCACAGGATTTTTTTTGATTTGGATTTGTTTTTTAGGAGTTAATCTGTTAGGGGTTGGGTTGCACAATTATGGATGGTTAATTTGAGAAAAGGTAGATTATATCTTATTGGGTAAATCCACTATTTCAAGAAATAACTAGTGAAGCGAGAACCCAATATCATATAATTGTGAGATTAATTCAATAGAGAAATTAGAGAAAAAACCTAGAGAGAGAGGAACAGACTTGAAAGTAACTAGATAGCTATCTCCCAAAGATTTACTATCTGAAATGCCTGTTCCTGTCTCTCCGCCTTATGTTTTTATATGTAAAAACACTTGCAAAAAATCAAAAAGATTGAAGTGATTGATCGGTTTAACGAGAATAGTATCCTTTCCCACCTTGTTTTTTATGAGAATGAAAAACTCATTTTGCATCAAATCGACAGAATAGAATTAACCTAGTTTTCTACAATGCAATATCCTGATATGGAAATAGAAAATCAGGTATTTTAGTACTCCAAATAGGGAGAACTAAATTTGGATATAAACCAATACTTAGTGTTGGTAAAAAGAAACAGATTAGAATAAATAACTCTCTTGGACTGGGATCAATTGAATAAGGATCTGATTTCTGAAAAAACTTATAACCATAAAATAGTTGACGTAACATTGACAATAGATAGATTGGCGTTAATACTGTACCGATTGCGCCTAACACTGTAATTCCCGTCTTGAATGGAAAAGGGTAGGTAGTAGAAGTAACAACTCCTAAAAAAACAAGTAATTCTGACACAAAGCCACTCATTCCTGGCAATGCAAGCGATGCCAATGAGAAAATGCTAAACATCGTAAAGAATTTAGGCATTTTGACCGCGATTCCCCCCAACTGATCTAGAAGAAAAGTTCGTGTTCGATCGTAACAAGTGCCCGCAAGGAAGAATAAAGCAGCTCCAATTAAACCGTGAGATATCATTTGCAATATGGCCCCATTAATACCCGCATCGGTAAAAGAGCCAATTCCAATTATTACAAAACCCATGTGTGAAATGGAAGAGTAAGCTATTCGTCTTTTGAGATTGCGTTGACTCATAGAGATAAGAGAAGCATATACAATTTGAATTGCTCCAAATAACATCATCCACGATCCCAGTAAAAAATGTGCATTCTTTAATAATTCCAAATTAAATCGAATAAGCCCGTATCCGCCCATTTTAAGTAGTACTCCTGCTAATAACATACATGTGCTGTAATGTGCCTCCCCATGAGTATCTGGCAACCACGTATGAAAAGGAAATATGGGTAATTTCACAGCATAAGCTATCAAAAAACCAACATAGATAAGTATTTCCAATGAGAGGGGATAAGATTTAGACATTGATTCCTGCATATCAAAAGAAGGAGCTTCATTGCCGTAAAAACCCAAAATCAAAGCTGCTAACAGAAGAAAGACTGAACCACCAGCTGTGTATAATACAAATTTTGTGGCTGAATAGAGACGTCTTTTACCCCCCCATAAACAAAGTAGTAAATAAACCGGAATTAGCTCTAGTTCCCACATAAAGAAGAAAAGTAAGATGTCTCGGGAAACAAATAGTCCAATTTGGCCCCCATACATAATTAGCATTAAGAAATAGAATAATCGTGTATTACGAGTAATGGGCCAAGCTGCTGAAGTTGCTAGAGTAGTAACAAAACCTGTTAAAATAACAAGACTCATGGAGAGGCCGTCAATTCCTAGTGACCAATGAAAATTAATAGAGTTTACCCAGCTAAATATCTCTAACAATTGAATTGATTTCGAATCAACTTGAAACTTATAATAAGAGATATAAGTGATTAACAGGAATTCCAACATGCAAATACCCAGGGTATACCATCGAATGACTCTGCTTCCACTACGAGGTAATATTGGAATTGCTAAACTAGCAAAAAGTGGAAGGAAGACAACTACCGTTAACCAAGGTATATTAGTAAGCATAACTTCAAAAAAGATATAAATTCTAATAAAAAAAGACTAGATAAGTCAAATCATGTGGCTCATACCCGTACTTCGTAAGTTTGAAATCTCGGGTATGAGCTGAGGTAAATAACTTGGGAGTTAATTCTTTTGTCCCAACGGATAACTAGTAAGCTAGCCCCATACTACGAGTAGTCTCAGATCCCAAATAGACACGGACGCTCAAAAAATCTGTTGGACAGGCAGATTCGCATCTCTTACATCCCACGCAATCTTCCGTTCTAGGGGCAGAAGCTATTTGATTTGCCTTACAGCCATCCCAAGGTATCATTTCCAATACATCTGTAGGACATGCTCTGACACATTGGGTACATCCTATACATGTATCATAAATCTTTACTGAATGTGCCATCGAGCCTTTTTCTCCTATTATATTATTAATATAGTGAACAAATCCCCAACGATATAATCCTTGCAGAGAGATCCCATTTGTATTTGCGCAAGTTTTTTCCTTACTATAAAAGAATTCTATTATCTACAAAACCTATACAATCATATATGATCCTGCGTGTTCCTTTTCTCTCTTCTTACCTAGAAGTGATAAGCTTTCATTACAAAAAAATGATTAGTTGGTTTCATTAGATTTCAGATTCACCCAAGAAATAAAAGAGATAGGGTGAATTGGAATAATAAATAAGCTTACTATATTACTTAATCTATTACCATTTTAACAAATTCGATTGATCAATACGAGTAGATCTTCTATTTCGATGGATAGATAAGGCAATAGATAATCCAGTGGCAGCTTCAGCAGCTCCAACGGCTATTATAAATAATGAGAATATCTCCCCAATTTCCCGAGCGTCAAATAGATTGGAAAGTGTAATAAAATTTAGAGCAATCGCATTAAAAATTGGTTCAAGACTCATAAGTGCCCTAATCATATTTCTACTGGTAATTAGTCCAAAAAAGCCTACACATAATATGTAAGCACCCAGAATTAATCCTTGTTCAATCGTAATCTATTGAGATTCTCCTCGAAAATGATGATAAGTCAACCTTTTTCTCTAATCTTTCTGACTTCTAAATCCTATAGAAAGTACTTAGATTAACTAACTTTAATTACAAACTTTTATCTTGATCAGAAAAAGGACGAATTATTACGTGTTGACGATACAGCTGACTTATCGTTGTCTAGAAATGCTTTATCATCACGTGCCAGATTAATAGCTCCTACTAAAGCAGCTAGTAGAAGTATTGAAACAAGTTCGAATGGTATTACAAATTCGCCCAATAATCTAAGTCCAAGTTGTCGTATATTATTCTCAAATACACCTAGTACAGGACTTCCCAATTTATGAGAAAGATGTAAGCTAAACCAATTTGTATTATGAATCATACTAACTAATAGTGAAGATAGAATTGCACAAGTCCCAAAAGCAACATTAGATACCGGTTTATCAGCAACGGCATAGGAACCTACAGATTGGTCAGTAATCATTACTGCAAATAGAGTTAAAACATTTATGGCTCCTACGTAAACTAATAATTGAGCAGCAGCTACAAAGTCTGCATTTAATAGAAAATAGAATAAAGAGATACAAGTAAAAACCAAACCCAAGGAAAAGGCAGAATTAACCGTATTTATGAAAAAAACTGCACCTAAACTTCCTAACAAAATACCTAATTCTATTAAAACCAAAACAGATTTATGGATTAATACTAATATAGTCATAAGACACAGTGACTTAGATATTTGATTTGAATTTTTTTTCTAAACTAAGGTTTACTTTTTTCATAGAGACGTTTTAAGTAAACAAGTTATCCAAGTAATTGCTTTAATTCAAACGAACAATTGATCTTGGTTGTTGTTTGTTAAATGCTAAGCCTTATTGATTGTAAATTCTCTTTCCAAAACAAAAGGATTTTTTGGAGTCAAATAAATCGAATCGAAATGTCTCCAGATGAAGGTAGGGGTATGCGCCCTAATGAGGTTTGATCATAATTTAATTCATGACGATCATAGCAAGAAAGCTCATATTCTTCAGTCATTGATAAGCAATTCGTTGGACAGTATTCGATACAGTTCCCACAAAAGATGCAAACTCCAAAATCGATGCTGTAGGCTTTTAATCTCTTTTTTTTTACGTCTTTACAAAAGATCCAATCGATAACTGGGAGATTGATGGGACATACTCGTACACATACTTCACAAGCGATACATTTGTCAAATTCAAAATGAATACGTCCACGAAATCGTTCACCTGGGAAATTCTTTTCGTATGGATACTGAACAGTTATAGGTAAGCGATTTGAATGATCTAAAGTAACTGCGAATCCTTGGCCAATATAGTTTGCAGTTTCTGCAACTTGTTGACCATACTTTTGAAACTTAATAATTGATGAAAACATTATGTCTATCGGGTTTTAATCTTTCTCAAAACTAATAAAATCCCCCATAAAAAACAGAGAGATGTAGAGTTTATTTATGACTCTTAAATTAAATGAATTCAACTTGAACTGAAAATATGAATCGGACATATTAATACATTAACTTAATTCTAAAAGTCGGAATGAAGCTGTTAGTAACAAATTCCCTAAAGCAATAGGGAGAAGAAATTTCCAGCCGAGGTCTAGCAATTGATCCATCCTTACTCTGGGTAGAGTCCATCTTGTTAAAATGGAAATAAATAAGTAGAAATAAGATTTTGAAAATGTGGTAACCACTTCTAAAACAGGGGTAAGCACGTTCAATAAATCTTCGAGACCGGTTAAATTTGAGAAATCTTGAATAGTCTCTAAGAATGGAATAGGAGAGCTCCATCCACCTGAATACAAAACTGCTACAAAAAGTGAAGAAACTAACAAATTTAGGTGAGAACCAACATAAAATAAGCCAAATCGTATCCCTGAATATTCGGTTTGATAACCCGCCACTAATTCTTCTTCGGCTTCAGGTAAGTCAAATGGCAACCTTTCACATTCTGCCAACGAAGAAATGAAAAAGGCTACAAACCCGATTGGTTGTCGCCATAGATTCCATCCTAAAAACCCATATTTGGATTGCATTTCTACAATATCAATCGTACTCAAGCTACCTGATAAAGATAGTCGACGGACTTTCCCGCCTCTAATTCGAAACCGTACATGAATTTAGCTTTTCATACGGCTTCCCATTGAAATCATTAATGGAATAAAGGGGCTAAAGGGATAGATACATAATAAAAATCCCCTAAATAAAAAGAATCCAATCAGAATTAATGAGATTCTGTCTGCTACCTTTTTGCTTCCGAATCTATCTCAACCTTATTAAGTTTACTATGTCTAGAAAATGAGATTCATTAGGAAACATTGAAACTATCTATAGTTGTATTAGTTCTTCATTTCCATTTAATGGATTCTAATTTTTAATCCATCCTATTTATACATATACAAACCCCTGTCTGACTTTATCTCGATTTTTCAACTGGATAATGAAGGTTACTTCGTTCCAAATAGTATCACTTAAGTGAATGAAATTATACTCAAAAATGAAATTACTCAAATGCACTACTCAGTTATCCCTACTAAAACAGAGTCTATTTCAAGTAACGAGGCCCTTTTCTCTTGTGCTTCCTATTCATAAATCTCTTGCGTATATTCGTGTTTCTTGTCACTCACTCTATATAACTTTAATGTTAAATTGAAACAAAAATTGACTAGATCCGCTTCAAATCCGAATAATCGCTTACAGACTTGGGATCGTATAACAGACAGTAATAGGATAATATATGCTTAGTCCGTACATAAACTATTAGGGTTTGACTTTGTAACTGCATAAATGCTGTTTTAGCTCACCTAGATAACTATTTGGCCTCTTAGTACTAAATATATTCTTTTCGTATAGTTTGTATTCTGCGAGTCGCACGTAGGGATATCGATAGCACACATAGAGCTAAAGGTATTTCATAACTGATAGCCTGAGCTGCAGCCCTGAGACCACCCAAGAACGAATATTTGTTGTTTGAACCATACCCTGCCATTAGAAGACCTAAAGGTACAATGCTTGAAATAGCAATCCAGAAAAAAACACCTATTCTCGAATCGGATAAAATAATATGTTGGCCAAAAGGTAGTACCAAATAAGTAATAAAGACTGGCGTGACGGCCACGGCTGGTCCGGCACTAAATAACCAGGCATTACCCTTACCAGGAACAACATCTTCCTTCAAAAGAAGCTTAATCCCATCAGATAAGGATTGAATAATCCCTAAAGGACCCGCATATTCTGGTCCAATACGTTGCTGTACTCCTGCCGATATTTTTCACTCAAGCCATACAATGACTAAGACGCCTATGGTAATTCCCAGAATTAAACTAAGAATGTGTATGAAGATCCAAATTGCTTCGGAAAGAGTTGCTTTAATCTTCAATTCGTTAAAAAGGAGAACTAACTCTTCTTTGTAAAAAGCGCAACCACTTAACATGTTAACGATCAACCTCTCCCATAATTATGTCTATGCTACCTAATATGGTCATAATATCTGCTAGCTTCATTCCCTTAACCAATTGAGGAAGTATTTGCAAATTTATAAAACCGGGTGGCCGGATTTTCAATCTCCAAGGTAAAGCGCTCTCATCTCCAAGTAAGAAAATTCCCAATTCTCCTTTTGGAGCTTCTACTCTTACATAATGTTCTTGTTTAGGTAATTTAAGAGTAGGAGAAGATTTCTTACCAACAAATTGATAATTGAATCCATTCCAATCTATTTTGTCTTTCCATTGTGCAAGACGCCTACCCTCAAGATTCTCATAAGGACCACCAGGAATAAATTTAACTGCTTGCCGGATTATGTTTATTGATTCTCTCATCTCATCAATTCGTACTAGATAGCGAGCTAGAGAATCTCCTCCTCCTTGCCATTGGATTTGCCAATCCAGGTTATCATAACATTCATAATGATCAATTTTACGCAAATCCCATTGAACGCCTGAGGCTCGCAGTGAAGGACCTGATAATCCCCAATTGATGGCTTCTTGTTTACTTATGAAACCTATTTCTCGGACACGTCTCAGGAAGATGGGATTTCTTGTAATTAAGCGCTCATACTCGTAGATCTTAGGTAGACAATAGTGACAAAAATCCAAGCATTTGTCTATCCATCCATATGGAAGATCTGTGGCAACTCCTCCGATTCGGAAATAGTTATGCATCATCCGCATCCCTGTGGCAGATTCAAACAAATCGTAAATCATTTCTCTCTCTCGGAATATATAAAAGAAAGGAGTTTGTGCACCAATATCTGCTAGAAAAGGCCCGAGCCATAAAAGATGAGAAGCTATCCGGCTTAACTCAAGCATAATTACACGTATATAACTAGCTCTACTTGGTATTTCAATATTTGCCAATCTTTCTGGTGCATTGACTGTAATCGCCTCGGCAAACATAGTAGCTAAATAATCCCATCTGGTTACATATGGCAAGTATTGCAAAGTTGTTCGATTTTCAGCAATTTTTTCCATCCCGCGATGTAAATATCCCAGTATGACTTCACAATCAACAACATTTTCCCCTTGCAAAACGACAATAAGCCGGAGAACACCGTGCATAGATGGATGATGAGGACCCATACTTACTACCAGTGGATCAATATCTTTAAGACGAATACTCGTAAATTACTTCCTTTCTTATAAGAGAAATAACAACCTATTTCCCCGAGGATAGAAAAACGTTGTTAATTACAACGTGATAGAATAGTAAATCCCTTGATAACAAAATAGACAGAGGATTTATGATATGGTTAATGTCCTTTTAATCCTCGAAGACCTAATTCCTTGACAATTCTGGTAAATAAATTTGTATTCTCATTGGATAAAAAAGCTAAGAGACGTTTGCGTTTACCAAGTAATTTCCACAATCCTATTTGGGATGAATAATCCTTGGGGTGTAATTGCAAGTGGGAAGTGAGTTTTGACACTCGAGAAGTTAGATAATAAATCTGGGAAGCGGTGAATCCCGTATTTCCGTTCCTACTTGCGAGATATGAATTAATAGATTCTCGTTCCTTCATGGTAATATCAATATTAATCATGATTCTGACCTTGACTAGTATCAATTATAATGGATTTGATTATTCCTTGCAGCAATCTCTCATTAAGCACCAAAATAAAAATATTTATAACAGAGGGTGATAGAAAATACCCTCATCGCATAATTGTGACTTGAAGCTTCTCAAAAACCAAAGGGTCTATTACTACTGTAGTAGTTCTTTCCAACTCCAATCAGGAGGATACATTCGGATTCTAAGTGCAGCAAATTGATTCCCATTTGTGATACCAAGACAAAATCTGCTAATACAAGCGACTTCTTCTAAACGAGAACTTGGCCACAAAAAACGTTTGATCTTTTGGATTCCAATTGGTCCGGGAACGTAATGGAGATACGACTTCTTATAAGTACAGGTCTGTTCAGTTTTTAAGAAAATATTAGGAGAAGGGGAGAATCCTATATCCGGATTATCCCATAAGAGTAAACAACGTAGAAATCGGAATTCCCATCGCCGCCTTGGTAGTAGTAGATCGTCAATAGTATAAATGCAATACTTCTTGTGTTTCAAATTGTTTAATAGATTTGATATGTTTGAAATGTACTTAGTGTTGTATACCTTTTTGTTTAGGCGTTTTATCATTCTAATCTTAGATATGGGATGAAGCCTTAAGTTGGGTTGAAGTATCTTAAACAACAAGTCTTGGTCGTCATATATGAGTGATAGACGATGAGATGAGACAATAGATAAAGTATAAAAAAGATTCAGTTTATCTGTTGTCTCAAATGTACTAAAGTAGAAGTTTAGTAAATCTGAATCCACTTCAGTATTTAAACACAGTGTGATTAGATCGTGTTCCTCTGCTAACGTTTTTACTAAAGCAATTAAATTATTAATTTTTTCGAATTCTAACTCAAATTTCCATTTCCACCGAAATATGAAATCCGCTTCTTCTCTTTCATCTAACATTATTTCATACAATTCATTTACTACTTTCTGATATTTACTACTTATATCGAATACTAAATCATATTGATCGTTATCCTTCAATAACAAATCCTTTGTTTCTTTTTTAAAGAAAAAGATTTTTGTTCTTGTAACATTTAGATCTAACCAAGATATCAAATTAAATTGTAATTTATATGCTCCCTTTACATCGGGATTTTGAAAGTTAAAAAATCTCTTGTTCCTGCGTCTTCTACCCTTACTGCTTATTTGTAATTGGATCTTACGATGAAACTTTTGTTCGATAACAGCTTGTTGTACAGAGGAATTTATTATATCTCCATTTTGCACAAAATCACTTAGGGCCTGTAACATATTCCTAGATTTGCGAAGTCTAATAAAATTATTAATCCGATGTTTGAAGAAACCTTTTGTTCTATATAATGAATAATTATATGATTGACCTGGAAAGGACTGACTTTTGCTAGTATTTCTGGTACTCCTTAGTTTGCTTAAGTGAACTTTCCATTTTTGGGGCGATATACTATACCACATTGATAATGATAATTTATATCTCTGAAGATAATTTAGCCATTCATTCCAATTATTTTCACTGAAGTTTTTAAATCTATCTAAAAATCCCCATCTTTCAACACAGGTTATCACGTTTCTACTCATGAATTGGTTGGTCGTTTTTTTAGTTTTCTCATAATTATTTTTTGTAAGAGAACTCCTACAATTTGCTATCTCTATACCGGTGTTGGAGTGTACGAAATTATCTTTTACGTACGCTTTAGGTTGGTGGCAATTTGAAGTACTGTTAGCATTATTGCAGGCATTATCACATTGATTTTTTATTTTGTACCGGTCAATACTTTTGTCATTAGAAATCACCATATCTAGATTTAAATCACCCATTAAACCACTATCCCACAACTCAGCATAGAGACTAGCTTGAGATGGCTTTTGAAGTTGTAATAATAAATTTATCCCTAATAGATTTTTTTTATAATTGATGTCATGCAAGGTTCTTTGCAATTGTATATAAAAGGCAAGAAATTCATTTAAATAGTAGTTTGAAATCTTGTCAATTATGTGATAGATATCTATTATTATCAAGATAAATCTCTCAAAGAATCCATGACAAAAGAAATACAAACTTAATAATGCCTCTTTGATCTCGACGGGTTGGTTCGAGTCAGGTTTTTGCAGATAAATGATATTTACATCGGTTAACATGGGATTATCTGGTACCAAATTGGGTAAAGTTATGTTAAGATCTAATTCATTTGTTTCTGTTACTTTGTAGGGAAAAGCTGCAGAGCCTGTTACAAAATCATCTCTCCCTAACTTTCTTATTACTTTTTCAAGTCGGTATGAAGAAACAATTTCTTTCTCAATAAGGTTCACGGAATGCATTTCCCCACCAATAGCAATAGATCTACTATCTTCTAGAGCTTTATCTATAGCCTGCCCTAGATTATTATTATTTAAGCATTTTCCTGCTGGAGTAGGGGATATCATCCAATTTTTTTGAGTTGAATCATAATCAAATGGCGTTTCTTTATTTTGTCTGATCTTGGAGATATTATGGATCTGATTTGATGTACTTGGATTCGCATTTGATACCTTTTCCCAATTAAACCAAGAGTCCAAAATTGGGAAAACATGTTTAAATCGACGAGACAAGCTTTTCTTGCAAATTCTAATTAATTTCCGACGTACAGGTTTCCAAAAGGAAGTCTCTTTTTGAAGAGTCCCAAAAGGTAAATCAGTTTGATATCCCAAAACAGTTAAATAAGTAAATTTGGGTTTTCTTGGCTTCGATTTTTTTTTGTTTTTTAAATTAATTTTAATTAAACATTTTTGCAAAAGGTTATTTTGTTTCCGATTCTTGTCTTTGTGCCAAGGTTTCAGATGAAATGGATATATTATCTTTATTTGTATACCTTCCCTTAACCAACGGGGAGGTAACTCATCTTGAGAGAATTCTTCTCCATCAAAAGTACAGTTAATGTGAACTTCTTTTCTCCAATTTGACCAATCTTTCTTCCATTCAGAGCTTTGGCGAAAGAAGATACGACCAAGACTCTTCAGTACTATAAGCACTGGTATTTTAATAAACTTTCGAAATTTAGATTGAAAGATTAACAGATATCCCCTTCCGTTATGAATAGAACCTATGTCTGACCTAGCTGCTACAGCTGAACGAATAAGTTTCAACTCATTCATAAGAACTCTTTCTTGAGGTAAGGTAATCGGGATATTGTTTAATAACTGTTTTTCAGATCCAAAATCAGCATGTTTTTTTATATCATTAAACCTTTCTTTAATATTTGCTTTTGAGCGTGGTTCAATAGACACTATTGATTTTTCCAACGACCTTAGGAAAAAAGGGGAACGTATCTTATCTTGAAATGGTTTCCAAAGCAATGTTTTTCGTCTTCTGGAACGCATTGATCCTTTGAATAATCTTCGTCGGAAATCAGAGACTCTTGCATATCGCTTTACAAATCGCACTGCTCCCAGCACTGAGTTAGTTGTCATTTTCGCAGGAGTACCGCCCATATTTCGAAGCTTTCTATGGCGAAAATCGCCATCTACTCCTGGAATATCAATTTCATTCGCAAAATAAAGTGCAATAGTTCGAGCAAGGCCCATGGTTAGATCTTCGGCTTTTTGAAGTCTACGTATTTTATTTTTTAACTTGGACAATCTTTTTAGATTTGTTAGTGAGAAAGCTGTGGTTGGAAATGTCCAACCAAATTGGTAATAACATCCGTTTTGTAGGTAAATAAGAAATAATATCTGATCATCATATTCTAGATTTAGTATTTCTTCCCAAGTAACGTTAGTTGGAGACGAAGATCTAATCTTTTCTAAAATATTTTGTATTTCATAATCGTAGGAAACTCGTTTTTTAAAGAGAAATTGGAATATACGTTGACTTCTTGAAGGAAGAGGTTCCCAAGGTAGGGGATTGTCATTGACTTGCCTCGATTTCCTTTTTTTTGCATAAATCCAATCTCTGAAGGTATTAATTAAACCACTACCTTCTACTTTCTTATTTATCAGTTTTCTATTTGATTGGAACTCAGGCCATTCCCATGTGAACATGCTTAATTCATTTACTGACAAAAATGTTTGTGGTACTGGGATTCGTATACGATATTTACTAACTAGGGGATCATAAGATCGGGGTATTCTTCTCTTTCTTTTACTTGTTAATCTAATTCTTTTTATCATCATTTTTGAAAACATAGAACGGGTGTCTAATTGTTTAAGTCGAATCATTAAGTCTTTTTGAAGATTATCTGTTCTTAGTAATTTTTTAGACACCCAATCTTGTTGTTGCAGATGAATCCTTGTAGATCTAAAGGATTTTGTCATTGATCTATATACCCATCTTTCAAAAATTGACAAACTGGGTAATGCTACAAAAGACAATCTTTTTTTCCCATCTGTGAGAGATTCTCCAAAGAAATATGTAGATGTTCTTGCTCTATAGAAACTGTTATTATTATCAAATCGATTATTTTTGACGAATCGATTGCTTCGGTTGGTTCTAGCGGGATCAAAAAAAGAAGTAGGCCAAGGTTTGAAAACCCACCAAAATAGATCCGGATATTCACCAATATCCCAAAAGTTCATTTCTACATCATCTGCTTCATTTAAAAACTTTTTGGTCCAGAAAGATATCGGAGCTCTGCCTAAACATGTCACACCTTGAGAAATGAAAACAATACTAAAAGTTAAGTAGATAGAGCGTTTTGCTAGTAGGTATAATACCGGAGAATCCTTTTCCACACGACTTAAAAGTAGTCTAGATAGATAACTGAATGTAACTTGACCGAGCAACCAACCTATAAAACTAGCAATTAGAAAGGTTTTATTAGTACTATATCTGAATAGGTTTAGGTAAATAAGTCTTATCAACACAGGATTTGGCCACATAATTGGGTTCAATATTTGAAATAAGAAAGTTAGTAAAAACAATCTCGTTAGTCTCAAGTCACGTAAGGAAAGGGTAGGACGAAATATATGATAATTTGGGAAATCTTTAAGTAGTAAACAAAAGAAAACCGTATATGGTATTGATGCCAGGGTTAATGCATGTGGTCGTGATACTAGTAGGTAAATTGGTGACCAATATATTGATAAAATGGTTATTAGTTGTGCTAGTAATAACCCACTGAGAGAAACAAAACCACTCAAATTTCCACCTAAAAGAAAAGATCTTAGAAATAAGATCTGTGAAGGACCTACTGGGAAAGTTGTAAGTAGTCCATAGTATAACCCAAGTAGAATAAAGGTGTATACAACGTTTGGACAAGGTAATTGTGTTAATAGAAATAAACTTGTATTCGTTGCAGCTTCTTTAATGTATGGGGGAGTTAAACCTATTGTGATCTTCACATATTTATCCCCGTTTTACTCGACTAAACTAATATTGTCATTTTTAAGCGATTTCCCCTTTTCCATATTTTTCTCATCTGCTGTGTCGATATTGGTATACCAATATTGGGACTATTATATGTGAAAATAAGTGACCATTCAAGTAATCTTGAAAACAATTAGCCTAAAACAAATCTTTTCTTTTGGAAAAGAAAAGATTTGAATAGTTTCTGTCATTAATCAGTAGAAAAAACTGATAAACTATTTGATTAATTTAGTTAGTAATGATGTATTTTTACCTCTTCATAAGGACTGTCTGTCAATTGTTACAGAATCCTGAGAATAGAAAAGAATTAGATAAACCCTTTTAACATTCCATTGTTTGTTTAGATAAACTAGGAAAAAACGAGTGGGAACTACCTTTATCTCGTCGCAATGGACGAGTAACTAGCTCGAGAATAGCTCGTGCATTAGAGAATCCATGAATTTGTGCAAATGTGAATTCAACCGACCATTTAGTGTCTATGTTTCTAGCCTCCAATGGATTAGCATGTGCCATTCCTGTAATGGCTAAATTTGGTATAAATTCACGTATACGTTGTATTTGACCATAATTGTCAGGTTTTTCAACAATCCTAGGTAAAGGTGTACCCATATTTCGGCATGTGTTTTGTAATAGAAAAAGCTCAGCAGCTTGATATCGTCGATCCATATAAGGGATACCAATCTCGTAAACAATCATTCCACATCGAATTGAGAATCTTGCTAAAGAAATTTCTAATAAATTATCCCCCATAAAAAAAACAGATTTATTTTCGATAACTCGGAGATAATCTTTAACATTTTTCCAGAGTTCATTTTCTCTTTCTTCTAACCCATTTGTTTTAACCTGTAGAACCGAGCAAATCTTCTCGATCCAAGCCCGTGTCCCATCAGGGCCAATCGGGAAAGGTGCCCCAATTAATTGGCATCTTTTTCGACGCATTAATGTTGTTGCTGTACGACTAAGAAACGGATTTACTCCACAAACGTAAACGTTTTCTCCTAACCCGGGTAATTCACTATACTTCTGAGAAGGTAACCAGCCTGAAACAGAAATTGATTGACGCTTTAACTCTAAGCTTAATTGCGAGGCTACGCTTGAAGGTAGGGAACCAAAAAGTACTAGATTGGATCTTGTTAATCGATTTTGGTCAAAACTAGATTCTTTATTTGAGATCGTTTGCGCTTCAAACTCGGGTGATTTTTTATTTTGCTCTTTACTATTTTTATTACAATCTTTATATTCTGGACACCGATGTACCATTGCAGCTAATACAGTATCTTCGCCTTGTGTAAAGGCGTAATCTAATCCATTTGCTCGCGCAACGACAATAGGTATTCCTATTTGTTTCTCTACCTTTGGTGCTATACCCTCCAAATCCATTTTCACTATTTCTGTGGTGCACGTACCGATCCAAACTATTACACTTGGGTTTCTATCATTTTTTATACGTAGGCATATCCTTTCCAATTCTTTTTGATCATTTAATTGAGCTGAGATATCTCCTTCTTCCAATTCTGCCATTGCATAGCGAGGTTCTGCAAAGATCGTTACTCCGAGAGCATTTTGTAGGAAATAACCACAGGTTTTTGTACCCACTACTAAGAAAAAACTATCCTCAATTTTTTGGTATAACCAAGCTACACAACTAATTGGGCAAAAAGTATGGTAATTACCAGTTTCACATTCGAAAGCTAAACCTTCCAGAGTTTTCATGGAATTATTCCCTTAGATTTAACGAGTATGTATTAAGATTTCATTTACAGAAACATTTTTCGTCTTTTCTTTTTTTTTTTTCTCCTAAATAATAGTAAAGTCCGTATGAATATCTTGTTGGCTACAAGCAATTTTACTTATGTTTTTATAACTATTTGTATAAAAATCGGATAATAAGCTAAACAATTCTCTATCCGGTATTTCTCTTGGTACAATTCCTTCGGGTTCGGATAAGATTTGATCTGCCACATTCAGGTAAAAATCACATACATAAATTAGCTTTGACTGATCTTCAGCCATTTCAAATAAGGTTTTCCCTTTCACTCTTGATATTCGAATATCTTCTACTAAGGGTAATACTTCTAGTACGGGCATAGGACAAGCTTGAACATATTTATCAATGAGATCTCTTTCAGATGTTCTATTTCCTATTAAACCCACTAATCGCAAAGGATGCGTATGTGATTTCTCTCGTACTGAAGCTGCAATACGATTTGCCGCAAATAAAGCGTCAAATCCATTATCAGTTATAATTATGCAATAATCCGCATAATTTAAAGGAGCAGCAAATCCTCCACATACAACATCTCCTAAAACGTCAGATAAGATAATATCATATTCATAAAAAGCGTTTGATTCTTTCAATGGTTTTACCGTTTCTCCCACAACATAACCTCCACATCCAGCTCCTGCAGGAGGTCCACCAGCTTCTACACAGTCTACGCCACCATAACCTTTGTAAATAACATCTTCAGGCCATACATCTTCGTAGTGGTAATCCTTTAGTTGTAAAGTATCGATAATTGTTGGGATTAAAAATCCTGTTGATGTAAATGTGCTATCATGTTTTGGATCACATCCTATTTGTAATACCCGTTTTCCTCGTCTAGCTAATGCTATGGAGATATTACAACTAGTTGTTGATTTCCCAATCCCCCCTTTGCCATAAACTGCTATTTTCGTCTCACGAAGCTCCAATTCGCATTGATTTCTCCCGACTCTCCTGCATATTCCCCCATCTCTCTATTTTCTTTTTGCTTCCCCTATTCTCCCTATTTATCTCAAATAGTTTTCTTCCATGATCTGGAAATGAAGGTGGAGAGAGAATCCTGCGACTATCCTATTCTACTACGCCTCTTGGGAGGGGGGAATAGAAACCGTTGATGGTTGATTGATCAATGCGAATCATAGGGGGGGATTTTGAGGTTGATCTTGACCTTGTCTCGGCCGATTGACCCCCCCCTCCCATGCACATGAGTCGGGGGCTTTTCTATTCGAATGGGATTGCTATCGCTACTGCCCCTCACTATAATGGGAGTTAGGGCTACACGAAGTTTATGAAATGGCAGAGAAAGCTTAACTCCTTCCAGATAATTGTCTCCCGTAAGGGAGGTATTTCTGGGACTGATATTTTCCTCGGTAGCTCAGCGGTAGAGCGGTCGGCTGTTAACCGATTGGTCGTAGGTTCGAATCCTATCCGGGGAGATTCGTATCTACGTCGAAAACCCCCAGTAAAGTAATAGGAATAGTAGAGTTTCATTTCATACATATGCCAACTCAAGTCGCGTTGGACCGTAATGCCTACTTCAAGCCTCAACAATAACGAATGGAGACGGGAATACTGGTGACGCGTCCTACCCCTCCCTGAGTAGCTACAAAGATCTACTTGAGACATTGTTTTCTTTTTTTTAGTTTAGTTTCCACTTCGAATAAATCTGGTGTATCCAATCACTGGACTGAGCAAATTAAGAAGTCAAGTCGGGAGTACAAAAGATCTCTAAGTTGGCAGAAATCTTCCGGAATAACCTATACCCCCAATCCTATCTTTCGGTGAATAGACTCCTATCATACTTCTCTAGTGACTGGTCTCCAAGTTCTCCTTAATACTGAGATTTTCTTTTCCGCATCAGTAGAAGGAAAATATAGATCTTCCTTCTACTGATTTGGCTTTCAATTCTATGGCTAGAGATTTATACGGGGTGGGGAATATCTAGGTGGGAAAACAACAGTTGTTTCATGGCATCGAACTCTCATGAAGGAATTTTTTGATTGTTCGATCCAGTGATGCTTTACCAAACCGGAACGGATTGGATAGATATTCATAAGTCTCAAGTAATATATTATAGAAAAGAAAATCCTGAGATTGGTAACGGTTCCGTGTCATCCATTTGTTTCTATGAACCAGAAGCCTAAACCGAAGAAATCGTTCCGGCAAATCCTCCGCTACCGCGTAGCAACCCAAACGAACGGGAGTAAATAGCTGTGGATATTGCAGATGTATTTCTATAGAAGAGGTTTCCCTGATGTGTCCGGGATCTCGCTCCTCCTCATCCAAAGGGAGATTCTTCCACCGATAGCCGGGTTTCAGTTTCGGATTATCTTCGCGATAGAGGAAGAAATCTTTAATTTTCTTATTTGACATCTTATGAAGGCGCTGCCTTCTCATACCGTAAATTTTGTAAAGCCTCCGTGCCAGTTCTTTTGTCGACAACAAGTTGCGGCGCGAGGGAGGAATGTTAGGGTCTGGCTGGAACAGAAGCATGGGGTCCCAGATGAAGCGCCCCCCAAAGAGTCGAGTTGTTTCATGAGATCGATCGCAATGTGTTTCATACTCATTAGATGAGTCGCCAGAGATTCCCAATTCGAGAAATTGCTCACGTAACAACAAGTTATCTAATCGGTTTTCCAATCTTTTGATGGAGTTATCTGTTCCATCAGTGACAGATTTCTCGAAGCTGAAAAGATACCCGCTTTTCTCGCACCACTTACTTTTTTCCCCTTTAATCTTATTGAATTCGAAATCTTGTTGGGGTATGTAATTCTGATTGTAGTAAAGCAGAATTAAGTTATACAAATGGTTGGGTTCGGATAATACCCTGATCAATTGGTAAGTTCCGCTTCGCAGGAAACGGAGACGCCAAGCCTTGCGGGACCAAGTAATGTCACGCGATATCTCTGTCGTCGAGTTTCTTAATTCGGGTGACTGTTGCATCTCGAAATCGGTTAGACTACTCAGTCTCCCTCTTCTCATAGATTTGCAAGAGCGACTTGGGGAAGTTACACCTGAGCAATAGTTGGGTTTTCCAATAGGAAAGGGGAGAGGAAAACTATTACAGCGTCGATTCCCGGCCTTAGGAATCTCTGGACCTGATAATTTAGTTGGGAGGTTTTCTAGGACACCACAAGCTAGGTTTAAGTCATTCTCTACAAGTTTGTTGAGAACCGTGAGATTCTCTTTTTTCCCCATATCCATTTGGAACGAATCGTGAGCTACTAATTTGGCTAGTACCTCTAGGAGATGCGAAAACATAGTGAATTCATCAATTATTGATTCATTTCTTAAAGGTTCCACATACCAGTTAGACAAGTAATAAAATCGCATCTTTAACGCGTCACGACCAATAAATGGGATATTTGTGAGAAAAAGATCTATCAAACTATTTCTCGGAGTGGCTTCCGCCATCTTGTAGGAAGAGATTTCCCATTCAGAATCAGATCCCATCCCATTGCCCATATCACTAACAGTCGAATGTTGCCTATGCAAAGCTAATCCAATTGTGTTCCCACATACAAACTTTTCCCTTTTGGAAGTACCTATTAATAACGCTTCATTAGCGAGAAAAAAGAAATCTCGTTTACTATAACCTGCAGTTTCAGACACAGTACTCTCAAGAAGAGACGGATTAGCCCTTATCTCAAAACCTTTGATACGTAATAGGATCGACAATTCTTTCTGACGTTGACGCCCATTGAACTTCCGAAGATTTATTAATTAGCTTAACCGATTCGGAGCTACTGAAGCTGGATCTATCCTCGCAGGCACGTGAGTGGTGGCAATAACGACGTTCGCGCGGATGTCGGAGTTGCCGAGCTTGTGACCAATACTCTTCAAGATTCGGCAAAGTAAGAATTTGGGATCAGCTTCTAGCTTATTATACGAACGACAAATATTCAATTCATGAATATCTTGAATCCATAGTGTACAGGGAGACATCTCTCTTGCTATTTCGAAGACGATATCTAATCTGTGTACGCTCTCTTTCGAAATGAAATTCCCACGTACATTTCTGAATCTGAAGAAAGATCGGTTGTATATGAAATTCTTTAATGGGAGTTTCACCACGGGAAAGTAGGAGTTGAATGCTACATCTCTAATGATGGAGGATCGGCCAGTTTCTACAGGTCCTACTAGTAAGATTCCTTTAGGTAGCAATAATCCCGATTGGAGTGAAATAGGTATGTCACGACATGGCATATTTAGTAAATTCTCTCTCCGCCTTGTTGTTGCTGAAAATACAATATTTCTTCCAAGGGCGGAAAAAGCCCACTTCTCCGCAGGATCTAACTTACGAATCTTGTGACCCAATAGATCATTTTGCCAGAATTGAAGTAAGTATGCTAAAACATTGGATCTTCCTTGTAGGTAAGGTTCATGAAAGATATTGTTGCTCAACAAATCAGAATTGGATTTGGATCTCGATGCATACCTGTAGAGCATCTGAGTCGTTACTAAATGTTGAGTCAGTAGTTCTTTCTTACTCTCTAAAATATCAGAGCTTTCCCTACGAAATATCCATGAATCAAGTTCATTCTTCACGAGAAGGAAAAAGATGATATTACTTACATAATTCAAGAATCTATTCAAAGAATGAATCAGTAGATCTCTAGTTAACATTTAGCTTGTCGGGGGGGAATACATTACCTTTTTTAAATAGGATCTACGCATCGGGTCTGTTAAATATTCAATAGTATCGAAACGTTTCCACGAATGAAAGGAATTGGAACCCGAAACGGCAGACAAAGGATGTTTCAATGAGGCGAGAACAAATAATATTGAAAGGATGTAGCAATAGGAGATAGGCCTATTGGGAAATTGAGATACCGACCATTCCCCCAGATGTAACATCTCCGCTTCGTTAGGGATTTTTCTGAGAATGAGAAGATCGGTCTCGGATGGTATAGTGTTAATAGAATGGCTTCCGAATCTCAATCCTAACCTTTGCAGGCTTTGAAGTAAATAACCTTGTGCGCCACTTCCTAAATCCCCAGCAATCCCTCCAAAAATCTTAGGAAGATCATGATTTGAATCGTGATTTCTCTTAAGTATTATTTCTGGATATGTTTCTCCAATTAGAGCGCAGAAGTATCTCCACCAGGTAGGGGTGAAAAACAGGGGTATATAATCTCTCAATAAGCCCCATTTTTCGCCGATACTGTCTTTCCAGAAGATCCAAGAGATCTTATATCTGTTCAAATCTTTTGATAATTCATTAAAATTGATGAAATGGAACGGGCGAGTATCTTTTTCCCGGGCAGATGAATCTGCGAACCTCACATCTTTGCGAAGAACCTCCTTCCCAAAACCAAAAGCTCTCGCTAGAAATATCGATGGTACGTCATTGCATAATGAGAATCTTAGCGACCAATAAGGTGTATCCAATTCCTCCGGTTCCCAGAAATAATCACTAGACAAACCGTTTTGATGGACTCGATTCCCGATGGAATCATTTCCCGAGTCTAATCCATCTTTTAAAAATCTCTCAGAATCGAATCGATCTAATACCAGATTCCGACGAGGTTGGGTTCGCTGATGATCCGACCACGAGTCGGAGTTTACCGACGCCTCCCCTAAAGAAACTCCATCGTTACTACACGAGGATAGGAACGAGTCTGTCGCTTTACCGGGGGATGAGCTCAAACTTGCCAGTAACCCATTCAGATGCAAGATAGAATTGCGAAGTCCATCTAAATGAGTTACTGTCGCCGCAGACTCATACAGATTAGGCGACATAAATTGAATTAACGTGAGTAAGTGACCAGATATCTCCCCTACCGTTTGTTTCGAGAAATTGGATGATAACGAATCTGACGGTTGGGGATGAATCAATGAGATGATATCAGGTGAGATGACTTTCTCATTGGAGCCCACAGAAAAGTTTTCTAACACGTTGAGATAACTACTGCTGCAGTTTCTGACTAAGAAACCCCCTTCGATTTTTGGGATGAAGTTGTTTTGGCTACGTATAGGTGAGTCGTTTCTCTCATTCATTTGATCGGAAATGTTCTTTGGGCTACCCCCACTAATATTGCTAATTGAAGTCCCCTCACGACCTAAATCATACAGAAAAAGATTCCAAATCTGCCTACCCATAATAGAAAGAGCCTCACTCGAGAATCCTGCTCGGATATCTTCGATGCGAGGCAACCCGAGAAAGGTGGAATTCGACGCAGGTTTTAGTGCGGTCGAAGAGCCTATTGACGGTTTAAACCCGACTAGAAAACTTTTTCTTTCTTCAAGAGTTGTTTTGAAAGAAAGTATCTGTTGGTCAATGTAACCATCGACTAAACCTGAAAGAAAACCATGCTCAATATGATCCATCTTGTTCAATTTCTCAACATCTATGTCGTCCAATTTCTCGATACAGTAAGCGATGGTACCTATCATAGCTTTATGTTGAGTAGCCCCAGCAACAATCATTTCAGAAATAAATAACATATTGAGAAATCGGTGAAGATATCTCTTGGTATGTCGATTGGTACTACGTAGACTGACGCCAGTAGTACTTAGCAACCCGTCTCCCACTATCGACATACGGCATATAAATCCCTCCAATTTGTACATCATTGCTTTTCGCAAGAGTTTCCCGACAGAGAAAATCGCCGTCGCATTGAGCCATTTATCCATATTGGATTGGACATTCCTACACTCACCAATCCGAAAGGTAACATATTCATTTGATAGACACTCTACGTAATCCTTCCACTTGAATACTGTTTGTTCAGTTGCAATTCGTGTCACACTGGTGTATTCTCCTACACCCGTAGGGCCATCCAACCAATAGTTGAGTCGGGAGAAATAGTCAGTGGATAACGTGCAGAAATAATCGTGGAGAAGATATATGTATGTAAAGTAGATAGGTATGATTCTATTTTGCCCATATAATCTAACTGGAGAATATCTCGAATCTAGGTTCCCTCCTCCTTCCAGTTTGTTTAGAAGATTAGTAATCTCATTTTGATTAGTTGTTTCCTTAGGTATCTTGAGAGATGTTTTAAAACAGTTTGGGAGAATATCATCGAAGTCGAAGTATCCGCTACTTGCTAACCTAGGTTTCTTGCCAGATATTTTGGTAAACGGTATATTTGTCCCCATTTCCAATGGAGAAGATCCTTTCTCGGATTTGATGCTATTACTAACATAAATATTTCTTTCCCCACCCCAAAGAAGGTTTGATTCCCCAATTCTGAGAAGGAAGTCAGTGAGTTGGTTTATTAATGGATTACTAACTTGTGGATAAGCGTATAGAACAGGAAAGACTTTCCTATCTTCTCCATAATCTAATTCGGATATAGAGTTGCAAAACAACTTCGTTTTCTCATAAGACAGAAACAAAGACAAGTTGGAAAAGGCTTCTTGCTCAGAGGAAAACGCCGATCTATTCCTTCGGCGATCGACGGAATCTGCGGATTCGAGTAACGCTCTTTTAAAGAGGTCCAATACTACGGGACTTAATGAATCGTTTCCAAGCCGTATTGCTTGTAGCCCACCCAGATCTTGGCTGTTACGAATTTCGCAGAGAGGCGGCGACTCTGAATTGTTTTGGTGGCAGTCACTTCCGCTGTTGGAAACTATGAAAAGCTTATAGGATTTGAAAAACATAAGCAAATCTTTCAAAAGCCTACCCCCACCAACCATTTGAATCTCTTTAGATTCATCCTTGAATCTATCCCCGCCAAATAAATCCTTTGTTATACGTGCCTTCCATCTACCGGAAAGCAAGGGAATCGTCACATCATCATAACGAATGCTAATCTCCTCCTCTGAAGAATCCGCAGAGATTCCAATCTCTTTGTTTGAACCTAAGGAGTAGGGAGCTGGTACCCTTCCCTTCCCATTTCTTCTAAGAGAGAAGAATCTCTCGAATAGGAGGAAGCAATCGTAGGGATAATTGTCAGAATCCTCTGTATGTTTCTTTCTTATCCCGTAACCTCCATTACTGGCTTTTGCTAATACAAAACTTCTCTCGATCGAATCCTTGTCACTTAATGAATGCATGAAAATTGGTATTGACAGCAACATCAACATTTCCAGGATGACGCTACTACCCCTCATTACTGAATGACGAAGATTACGTACAAACAGTGAACTTAGAAATCAAAAGTCAGATAATCTGATAAAAGGTTTAGTAGTGGAAACCGGACTAACTACAAGTTCTTCGAGATGTTGGTTTTTCAATGATTCGGAGAAGTACTTTAATGCATCGACTTCGACGAAGTCCCAAACCTCAGATGAAGAATCTGGGCCCCTTATTCCTACTCGTTCTTCTACCATCTTTCTCATCATAGTTTCTTTCCCTTATTAGTTCCGAGACTATTTCTCTACCTATTCTCCATATTTATTATATTATATGGAGAATCTTGAGAATTTCAAGATGGTATGAAAAGATTCTATCAGTCGAGTCTGGTTATTTCCGTAAATAGCCGCATCGAAGATTGCAATGAGATTGGGAATCCTACGATGTCATTATCTAACCCACATATATCCCACCCAACTCAACAAATCCTTTCCGTTCCAAGTTATAAGCGAGCGGACCGGTATTAGTGATTCCCCCTGGATGGGCGAACGACGGGGATTGAACCCGCGCGTGATGGATCCACAATCCATTGCCTTGATCCACTTGGCTACGTCCGCCCCTTCTTTCTGTCACTTGTTGAGGAGTTCTTCGAAGGTGACCGAGGTCCATTCGTTAAACTAGATAGATGATTCTTTGATTGATACACAAGCCATATCAACTCCATAGATCTAACAAGACAACATAGAATCTGCGAAATGGGGAATGGACTCCTAACTTATTCAAAGGTTGAAGGGTTGTAAACTTTTTGCAAATCAAACTAATAACTCTTCCCGATTTATTAATAAATCCCGATAGTTTAACTCTTCATTCTTCTCGATTTGAGGTGGGAAACTGCTGACCGTGAGATTTATTGTGACGGGACGTTATCCTCTTCTCTTTTCGTTCTACCGTACGAACCAGTCCTCTCTACTTCTTTTTTCAGTGGATACCAAACCCTGGAGGGTTTGGTATCCAGTTGTGCTGCATAACCAGACGGATATTACCCGTCTATAGAAGGGGCTTCGACAGAAGCTAAGTCTAGGGGGAAATTATGAGCGTTACGCTCATGCATGACTTCCATACCTAGGTTAGCACGGTTTATGATGTCAGCCCAGGTGTTTATAACACGGCCTTGGCTGTCAACCACGGATTGGTTGAAGTTAAAACCATTCAGGTTGAATGCCATAGTGCTGATGCCTAAGGCAGTGAACCAGATACCTACTACGGGCCAGGCAGCTAAAAAGAAGTGTAAAGAACGAGAATTGTTGAAGCTAGCATATTGGAAGATCAAACGACCGAAGTAGCCATGAGCAGCTATAATGTTGTAAGTCTCTTCTTCTTGGCCAAACTTATAACCTGCATTGGCAGACTCATTCTCAGTGGTTTCTCTAATCAAACTGGAAGTTACCAAAGAACCATGCATAGCACTGAATAGAGAGCCGCCGAATACGCCAGCTACACCCAACATGTGGAAAGGATGCATAAGGATGTTGTGCTCAGCCTGGAAAACGATCATGAAATTGAAAGTACCGGAAATGCCCAGAGGCATACCGTCAGAAAAACTTCCTTGACCAATTGGGTAGATCAGGAAGACGGCGGCAGCAGCTGCGACTGGAGCTGAGTAAGCAACAGCAATCCAAGGACGCATACCTAAACGGAAGCTTAGTTCCCATTCGCGACCCATGTAGCAAGCTACACCAAGTAGGAAGTGAAGAACGATCAGTTCGTATGGACCACCATTGTAAAGCCATTCATCGACGGAAGCTGCTTCCCAGATTGGGTAGAAATGTAACCCAATAGCTGCAGAAGTAGGGATGATAGCACCGGATATAATGTTGTTACCGTATAGCAAAGAACCAGAAACAGGCTCACGAATACCATCAATATCTACAGGAGGAGCTGCGACGAAAGCGATGATGAATACGGAGGTTGCGGTTAGTAGGGTGGGAATCATCAAGACACCGAACCATCCGATGTAAAGACGGTTTTCGGTGCTGGTGATCCAGTCGCAGAAGCGACCCCATAGGCTTGCGCTTTCGCGTCGTTCTAAAGTTGCAGTCATGAGAATTCTCGGTTTTCGAAAAGGAGTTAGTGATTCCCCAGGCTAGTAAGCCTGTTATTTTGTATTGTATCACAAAAAGATATCTGTGTCAACCAAAATTGATTGAGTCTCTAGAATTACCGGATACAGAAGCTTCTTCCCCGTATCTCGATATTTTTGTTACTCCTTTCACAACCTGGATTTCCTAAAACAAGGGAAGGAGAGGAATGAGATTTCTCTCCTAAATGATGCACGCTCCTAACCCTAATTACTAAGCCTTTTCAAGAACGAAGCACTCCGCAGCTTCGCATCGACCAACGTATTGCAGATATTGCAAGAATTAACGAACTGAGAAGGAAATAGTCGTCAACCTCTCAATCATCCATTTCTTTGTAGTGTTTTTTGACTCCCCGATCCTTGCTCCAATCCACAATCTTTTTGTTTTTGTTGTGGATTGGAACTAATCTAAACAAAACTAACGGAAGTGGGCAAAAGCTTTGTTAGCTTCCGCAACTTTATGAGTCTCCTCCTTTTTCCGTATGGCACTACCGGAATTTCTGGCGGCATCCATCAATTCATCACTCAATCTTAAAGCCATACTTCGACCTGAGCGTTTTCGACACGCGATCAATGACCACCGGATGGCCGATGCTTTTCCTTTTGCAGGTACTACTTCAACGGGAACTCGATAAGTTGATCCACCTACACGTTTGGTTTCTGTAACTACATCGGGAGTTACCCCACGCACTGCCTGTCGCAGAACAGACAGTGGGTTCCTACTTGTCTTTTATCTAATCCGCTTCATAGCCTGATAGAAAATCTGATAAGCTAGTGATTTTTTGCCGTTTTTTAGAATACGATCAACCAGCATGTTTACTAATCGATTGCGATAAATTGGATCCGATTCGATATTTCTAATTTCGTTCACGACACTGCTCCGATGTACCACGAGTTTACAAAGACTTCAAGCAATCTTTCTTCTTCCTTCCCAGCGGTGTCTTAAGCTACTATTTTGGCTTCTTCACTCCATATTGTAGAGTGGATCCACCGGTTAGTGAGGGATCTCCCCCCAAACTGCACGTGCGACTTTCGCCGGATACAGCTTTCCATATGATTGAGTAACAACTACGTTTTCAACTAATTTTTGTTCGTCACGCAAATCATATTTACTCATTGCACATTGAGCATCCGTCTCCTCTTCTTCCACGGAGAAGGGAGAAATAGGTATGGGAAGTGGAGATCTCGCAATTCAGTGATCTTACCAGTAATGTCCGTAGGTTTCCTAATCCAATCGGTAGATGTAGACAAAGTCTCCGCCGAAGAGTCGTAGTCCTAACCCGAACCTGTTCCATAGGGGAAAGACTCCTTAGGTAGGAGTACGGGTAAAACTCAACTTCACCTGCTAGAGTAAAACACCTTAGACACCAAGTTGTCTCATGCAAAAAGATGGGTAATAGTCAATCTTTACAGTAGCAGGCTTCAGTCCCCTGGCAATGCTGGGTCGGCTACACATTTAACATATCAGAACAACTGATACGGAATCATTGCGATGATACGAGTTGGGACAATGCTCTGCGACGCACTGGAACGCCCTTTTTTACGATCTTTAACTCCTACAGCATCTAAGGCTCCTCTAACGATGTGATATCTAACGCCGGGTAGGTCTTTGACCCTTCCGCCTCTCACCAGGACCACCGAATGTTCCTGCGAATTGTGTCCAATACCTGGTATGTAAGCCGTTACCTCAAACTTGGAGGTTAAGCGAACCCTGGCGACTTTACGTAGGGCAGAGTTGGGTTTTTTTGGTGTAGTTGTGAAATAGTCGACAGCTACAAAGTCGCTATACAAAACCGTACATGAGATTCCCACCTCATACGGCTCCTCGTCATTCAATTACTGTTGGGGGCCCAATCGCTTATGACTACAAGTACAAAAATCAATTTAGGGAATAAATCTTCTTGCGATTTCATTTTGTTTTGTTTTGCCCTTGTACCCCCGGATTGCGAGAAGGCGACGCAAATATAGAACTGGGAAATCTCTCAGATTGATGCATGGGTTTACCGATGCAACGAGTTTCTCGCCTTTGCGTTAGTAATATGAGGCGGATTGAATATGGAGGAGATTGACGAGTCGGTATCAGCTTATCCACATCATTAATCATTTCTCGGGAAGGAATTCAGAGGCACTCACTCTCTCGTTCTTCATTTCGTTCCGACAGAGCTACCTGAGTAGGATTCGTCAACCTAACGAGCTATCCAATACAATATCATTAATAATTTAATTAGGTGAACTAAGAAATAAAGAATCGATCCTCAGGCAATGAGAAGGATCTGATGATTCTTTCCAGTTTACTGGTGATGATGCCACAAAGCTAGCAACAAGAAAAAGGGGATCTAAAAGGAAGAAAAAAACGGAGGAAAAGAAGTTAGTAGGTTTTCTAATTTGATAGTTGTGTCTTAGTGAGCGTTAGCTTGTTCCGTGACGAACCATTAGTCAAGCCCCGTTGCACTCCCCCCCTCCCTTCCGTTCCGGGAGCCAAATTAGAAGTTTGGGCTACAGAGGAAAGGGATTGTACCACACGAGCTGAGGGAGGTCAAGCTGTCTACGGCAGTACACAAATTATGGATAGCATCCGTTTTAGCGGGGATTCCTAGTTGGTTTGATCGCTGGTGTGACGAGAAGGGAAAAAGGGGTAGAGCCTATTTTATTTGGATGCCTTATAAAGACCGGCATCCCATAGTCCCACTCGATAAGGCCCCCGCACAGGCTCTGGACATTAGGGTAGCGTCAGTATCAGTAGTAGTATTGGGCCTTCTCCCTACTTGTCTACTTGTGGCATAGCAACCAGAAGCGGGATAAAACAGCTAGAGTTGTACTCCTCCCCGGGAGAGGAACGCTCAGGGGACGTAGCAGGAATGCGCCTCTCCTTTGTGTAGGATACACATGTCGAACTTTTGATACCGTAATAACTATCTCCATTTGTTCTATGGGGTCGGACAAACCCTTATATCTAAGGACAAAAAGGGGGGGGGGCTTAAGGCGCAGGTGCGGCCTTCTGTAGTATCTATAGCCCTCCCCACTCAAATAGCAGTAACTAAGCATGCCTCATAACCAACGGAGGGGGGTTAATAGATATGCCATAGGGGGGGAGGAAAAAGGGATATCTATATGCAAGCATATAGATGGCTAAGAGAGGATATTAACGTTGTGATAGGAAACAATGCTATGTATAACAATGCAGATAAGCGTAATCAATCCCCTGTTAACCCTCCATATGATTCTAATACTATTCGCCTAGACTCATTGGAATACTGGCTCTTAGAGCGTTGGATGGCCATAGTAGTGAGCCTGCCACAGTGCTTCCCCGCCTATCTTCTCTATTCGGAGCACTGCGCTGACGGCGATCTCCCGCGTGTCCCCATCCAGGCATTTCACCGCATACTCCAAGGTAAGATGGCAAAGAGCTGGCCTAAGACACGAAAGCGTCGCAGCTCTCGGGGCATATTCTACCAAAACCTAACGATGGCTTCCTAAGGGCGAGCACCCCCTAGGGTAGGGGTAGAGCCCGCCGAGGCTAGAAAGGCCTTCCCGATCAAGCCGATCAAACAACCGCTTATACCCCCCGACGGGCCCCATTGGAACGATTGGAAACCTATCTCTCAAGGAGGTAATAAGATGAATAACGGAGACAAGCTTAGGAAGCGATTGACCGCACAGCTGTTCGATAGAGTGGGCGAGCGCACGCGGCCGCAGTCCGCGCATAGATAGCAACTCCTCGACGGATAACGAGGCAAGGAAGAGTGGAAGATGTGCCAGATACCTAGGTGTAGTTTCGTATATCCTAGATACGGAGACGAACC